GTTAATGTAGCTTAAACCCCAAAGCAAGGCACTGAAAATGCCTAGATGAGTTCTCCCACTCCATAGACATAAAGGTTTGGTCCTGGCCTTCTTATTGGTTCTTAGCGAGCTTACACATGCAAGTATCCGCGCGCCAGTGAGAATGCCCTTTAAATTACTCCCGATCATAAAGGAGCAGGTATCAAGCACACACTCATGTAGCTCATAACGCCTTGCTTAGCCACACCCCCACGGGATACAGCAGTGATAGAAATTTAGCCATAAACGAAAGTTTGACTAAGCTACGCTATATAGGGTTGGTAAATTTCGTGCCAGCCACCGCGGTCACACGATTAACCCAAATTAATAAGTACCGGCGTAGAGCGTGTTTAGGAGAAGACCCATAAATAAAGTTAAATCAGATCCAAGCCGTAGAAAGCTAAAGATCAGACAAAAATAATCCACGAAAGTGACTTTATCAGCTCTGAACACACGATAGCTAAGACACAAACTGGGATTAGATACCCCACTATGCTTAGCCCTAAACCTCGATAGCTTCCAACAAAGCTACCCGCCAGAGAACTACTAGCAAAAGCTTAAAACTCAAAGGACTTGACGGTGCTTCACATCCCCCTAGAGGAGCCTGTCCCATAATCGATAAACCCCGATAAACCTCACCCCCACTTGCTAATTCAGCCTATATACCGCCATCTTCAGCCAACCCTTAAAAGGTGCAAAAGTAAGCTCAATGATAGCCATAAAAAAGTTAGGTCAAGGTGTAGCCCATGTGGAGGTCTAAGATGGGCTACATTTTCTCTTAGAGAACAATCAACCAACGGACGTCACTATGAAACAAGTGACCAAAGGAGGATTTAGCAGTAAATTAAGAATAGAGAGCTTAATTGAACTAGGCCATGAAGCACGCACACACCGCCCGTCACCCTCCTCAAGTATTCATAACCATTCCACCATATATGATCCTAATAGCATATGAGAGGAGACAAGTCGTAACAAGGTAAGCATACTGGAAAGTGTGCTTGGATTACTCAAAGTGTAGCTTAACATAAAGCGCCTGGCCTACACCCAGGAGATTTCACACGCACTGACCACTTTGAACCAACCCTAGCCCGACTCTCCCCAAATAAAATTATCACAGCCAATTAAATCAAAACATTTATTTACTTACCAGAAGTATAGGAGATAGAAACTGAAATCAGGCGCTATAGAGATAGTACCGCAAGGGAAAGATGAAAGATGAAGTCACAGTACAAAACAGCAAAGATTACCCCTTCTACCTTTTGCATAATGAGTTAACTAGAATGATCTGACAAAGCGAACTGTAGCCAGAAGCCCCGAAATCGGACGAGCTACCTGCGAGCAGTCCAAAGAACGAACTCATCTATGTGGCAAAATAGTGAGAAGACTTGCAGGTAGAGGTGAAAAGCCAATCGAGCCCGATGATAGCTGGTTGTCCAGAATAGAATTTTAGTTCTACCTAAAATTTACCGAAGAGAAGCATTTAATCCCTATGTAAATTTTAGAGGTATTCAAAAGAGGTACAGCTCTTTTGACAAAGGATACAACCTTAACTAGAGAGTAAGCATTTTATATCCCATAGTAGGCCTAGAAGCAGCCACCAATTAAGAAAGCGTTAAAGCTCAACGTTATCAACCCTACTAATACCCTTAAAACCAGCCAACTCCTAGACCTAATACTGGACTATTCTATTATTCAATAGAAGAAATAATGTTAATATAAGTAACAAGAACTATTTCTCCCCGCATAAGCTTATATCAGAACGGATGCCCACTGATAGTTAACAATTCAATAAGCCAAATCCACTAACCAGAACCTTATTATATCTATTGTTAACCCGACACAGGCATGCTTGAAGGGAAAGATTAAAAGAAGAAAAAGGAACTCGGCAAACACAGACCCCGCCTGTTTACCAAAAACATCACCTCTAGCATATCAAGTATTAGAGGCACTGCCTGCCCAGTGACATACGTTAAACGGCCGCGGTACTCTGACCGTGCAAAGGTAGCATAATCATTTGTTCCTTAATTAGGGACTTGTATGAACGGCCACACGAGGGTCTAACTGTCTCTTTCTTCCAATCAGTGAAATTGACCTCCCCGTGAAGAGGCGGGGATAAACCTATAAGACGAGAAGACCCTATGGAGCTTAAATTAATTAGTTCAACCACAAAACATATACTACGGGGCCACCCAACAGTTTAATGAACTAACAATTTTGGTTGGGGTGACCTCGGAGAACAAAAAAACCTCCGAATGATACTATAACCCAGACTTAACCAGTCGAAGTCCATAAATCACTTATTGACCCAATTATTGATCAACGGAACAAGTTACCCTAGGGATAACAGCGCAATCCTATTTTAGAGTCCATATCGACAATAGGGTTTACGACCTCGATGTTGGATCAGGACATCCCAATGGTGCAGCAGCTATTAAAGGTTCTTTGGTTCAACGATTAAAGTCCTACGTGATCTGAGTTCAGACCGGAGCAATCCAGGTCGGTTTCTATCTATATACCATTTCTCCCAGTACGAAAGGACAAGAGAAATAGAGCCAACTCCCACATGAAGCGCTCTAAACTTAATTCTATGAATTAATCTCAATATAAACAAGTTGATTACCCCCGCCCAAGACCAGGGCCTGTTAAGATGGCAGAGACCGGTAATTGCGTAAAACTTAAGCCTTTATAACCAGAGGTTCAATTCCTCTTCTTAACAGTGTTCATAATTAACCTATTCTCACTCATTATCCCAATCCTACTGGCCGTAGCCTTCCTAACCCTAGTCGAACGTAAAACCCTAGGCTATATACAACTCCGAAAAGGCCCCAATGTCGTCGGACCCTACGGCCTCTTACAACCCTTTGCAGACGCCATCAAACTTTTTACCAAAGAACCCCTCCGACCTCTGACCTCCTCAAAATTTATATTTACGATCGCCCCTGCCTTAGCCCTGACCCTAGCCCTAACCATATGAGTCCCCCTACCAATACCATACCCCCTTATTAACATAAACCTAAGCATATTATTTATCCTAGCCATATCAAGCCTGGCCGTTTACTCCATCCTATGGTCAGGATGAGCATCAAACTCTAAATATGCCCTAATCGGGGCTCTACGAGCAGTAGCCCAAACCATTTCTTATGAAGTTTCACTAGCAATTATTCTACTCCCTACCATGCTTATGAACGGGTCATTCACTTTATCCACTCTAACCACTACTCAAGAACATCTCTGACTAATTTTCCCCTTGTGACCCCTAGCTATAATATGATTTGTCTCAACCCTAGCAGAAACCAACCGGGCCCCATTTGACCTGACCGAAGGAGAATCCGAACTAGTATCAGGCTTCAACGTCGAATATGCCGCAGGACCATTTGCCTTATTCTTCATAACTGAGTATGCTAATATTATCATAATAAATGCCCTTACAGCCATCCTATTCTTGGGTACATTCCACAACCCATTACTTCCAGAAGCCCATACAATCAACCTCATCCTAAAAACTTCTCTACTGACCATCTGCTTCCTATGAGTACGAGCATCCTACCCACGATTTCGATACGACCAACTAATACATCTACTATGAAAGAATTTCCTACCACTAACGCTAGCTCTATGTATGTGGCACATATCAATCCCCATTATACTAGCATGTATTCCCCCACAAACATAAAGAAATATGTCTGACAAAAGAGTTACTTTGATAGAGTAAATTATAGAGGTTTGAGCCCTCTTATTTCTAGAATTATAGGATTTGAACCTAAACCTAAGAATTCAAAAATCTTCGTGCTACCACTTACACCATATCCTACACTAGTAAGGTCAGCTAAATAAGCTATCGGGCCCATACCCCGAAAATGTTGGTTTATACCCTTCCCGTACTAATTAACCCTCTAATCCTCAGTATAATCCTAACGACCCTAGCAATAGGAACTATAGCCACCATACTCAGTTCAAACTGACTACTAGCCTGAATAGGCCTAGAAATAAACATACTAGCTATAATCCCTATCCTCACCATAAACCCCAATCCACGGTCTACAGAAGCAGCCACAAAATACTTCCTAACCCAAGCCACCGCATCTATACTACTCATAATAGCCATCATAATTAATTTTATACTATCAGGACAATGATCAATTACTAAACTGCCCAATACAACAGTCTCAAGTATAGCCCTAGCAGCTCTAATAATAAAACTAGGACTAGCCCCCTTCCACTTCTGAGTTCCTGAAGTAACCCAAGGAACCAGCCTAACTTCGGGGATGATTCTACTAACCTGACAAAAATTGGCACCCTTGTCCATCCTCTACCAAATCGATACCTCAGTTGACATCACCATCCTCACCGTCTCGGGCCTACTTTCAATCTTAGTAGGAGGCTGAGGAGGTCTAAACCAAACCCAACTACGAAAAATTCTAGCCTACTCATCAATTGCACACATAGGCTGAATATTAATTATTATACCCTACAACCCATCCCTCACTATCCTGAATCTCCTAATTTATATTCTTATAACACTCTCTATCTTCATAATTATAATAAATAACCACTCTACCTCCACATTAACCCTAGCACTCCTCTGAAACAAGGCCCCAATGATAATGATTCTACTCACAATCACCCTCCTCTCATTAGGTGGTCTTCCACCCCTCTCAGGGTTTATGCCTAAATGACTAATCATCCATGAACTAACTAAAAATGATAGCATCATCCTACCCATGTCCATAGCTATATTTGCCTTACTCAACCTGTACTTCTACATACGCTTAATCTACTCATCTTCACTCACTATATTTCCGTCAACAAACAATATAAAAATAAAATGGCACTTTACCAACCGCAGCCACCTCACCTTACTCCCTCCCCTAATCATCCTATCGACCTTAACTCTACCTCTCACTCCCTTTCTCTCCATCCTGGAATAGGGATTTAGGTTAATAAAGACCAAGGGCCTTCAAAGCCCTAAGTAAGTTACCAACACTTAATCCCTGATATAAGGACTGCAAGACTCCATCTTACATCAACCGGCTGCAAACCAGCCACTTTAATTAAGCTAAATCCTCCTAGATTGATGGGCTCCTACCCCACGACACTTTAGTTAACAGCTAAACACCCTAAACAACTGGCTTCAATCTACTTCTCCCGCCTGAGAGGGGGAGAGAAGGCGGGAGAAGCCCCGGCAGAGTTGAAGCTGCTTCTTTGAATTTGCAATTCAATGTGTGGTCACACCGCAGGCCTGATAAAAAGGAGGTTAAACTCCTGTACTTAGATTTACAGTCTAATGCTTTACTCAGCCATTTTACCTATGTTCATTAACCGCTGACTGTTCTCAACTAACCACAAAGACATTGGAACTCTGTACCTACTATTTGGCGCTTGAGCCGGGATGGTAGGAACCGCCCTAAGTATCTTAATTCGAGCTGAGTTGGGCCAACCAGGTACCCTACTAGGAGATGACCAAATCTATAATGTCATCGTAACGGCTCATGCCTTCGTGATAATTTTCTTCATAGTGATACCCATCATAATTGGAGGCTTCGGAAACTGGCTGGTCCCTCTAATAATCGGAGCACCTGATATAGCATTCCCCCGAATAAATAATATAAGCTTCTGACTTTTGCCCCCCTCATTCCTTCTCCTACTGGCCTCATCTATAATCGAAGCTGGGGCCGGAACGGGCTGAACAGTCTACCCGCCTCTAGCAGGGAACCTAGCTCATGGTGGGGCCTCAGTAGATCTAACAATCTTCTCACTCCACCTGGCTGGGGTGTCCTCAATTCTAGGGGCTATCAATTTTATCACCACAATCATCAACATAAAACCCCCAGCTATAACCCAATACCAAACTCCCTTATTTGTTTGATCTGTCCTAGTCACGGCCGTCTTACTCCTTTTATCCCTTCCAGTCCTAGCAGCGGGGATCACGATACTCCTAACTGACCGCAACCTGAACACGACCTTCTTCGACCCAGCTGGGGGAGGAGACCCAATCCTGTATCAACACCTATTCTGATTTTTCGGGCACCCTGAGGTATATATTCTTATCCTGCCAGGATTTGGTATAATCTCACATATTGTCACCTACTATTCAGGTAAGAAAGAACCATTTGGATATATGGGAATGGTCTGAGCTATAATATCAATCGGTTTCCTTGGATTTATCGTATGAGCCCACCACATATTCACTGTAGGGATGGATGTGGATACCCGAGCCTACTTTACGTCAGCTACAATAATTATCGCTATCCCAACAGGCGTGAAAGTATTTAGCTGATTAGCTACACTCCACGGCGGCAACATCAAATGGTCCCCTGCCCTACTGTGAGCACTAGGCTTCATCTTCCTATTTACAGTTGGGGGCCTGACAGGAATCGTTCTAGCCAACTCCTCATTAGACGTTGTCCTCCATGACACCTACTATGTCGTCGCACATTTCCACTACGTCCTATCTATAGGTGCTGTATTCGCCATCATAGGTGGGTTCGTCCACTGGTTCCCTCTATTTTCAGGGTACACACTCAATCAAACATGAGCTAAAATCCACTTCCTAATCATATTTGTAGGTGTCAACCTAACATTCTTCCCTCAACATTTCCTCGGCTTATCAGGTATACCTCGTCGATACTCAGACTATCCAGACGCCTACACCATGTGGAACACTGTATCCTCTATAGGGTCATTTATTTCACTCACAGCCGTGATCCTAATAGTATTCATGGTATGAGAAGCATTTGCCTCTAAACGAGAAGTTTCTACAGTTGAACTAACAACAACCAACCTAGAGTGACTCAACGGCTGCCCGCCTTCATACCACACATTTGAAGAACCAGCCTATGTCAAGATCTAGAACGAGAAAGGAAGGAATTGAACCCCCTAAAGCTGGTTTCAAGCCAACCCCATAACCTTTATGACTCTCTCCACTAGCGAGGTGTTAGTAAAATGATTACATAACTTTGTCGAAGTTAATTTATAGGTTAAACCCCTTTATACCTCTATGCCATACCCTCTCCAGCTAGGCCTCCAAGATGCTACATCCCCCATCATAGAAGAGTTAACACACTTCCACGACCATACCCTAATAATTGTATTCCTCATCAGCTCCCTGGTTCTATACATCATCTCATCTATATTAACTACTAAACTAACACACACCAGTACCATAGACGCCCAAGAAGTAGAGACAATTTGAACTATCCTCCCAGCTATAATTCTGATCCTAATCGCCCTACCGTCATTACGAATCCTTTACATGATAGACGAGATCAATGACCCATCACTAACAGTAAAAACTATGGGCCATCAATGATACTGAAGCTACGAGTACACTGACTATGAAGATTTAACCTTTGACTCCTACATAATCCCAACTAACGACTTAGAACCAGGGCAGCTGCGACTTCTGGAAGTTGATAATCGAGTGGTTTTACCGATAGAGATACCAATCCGCATGCTAATCTCGTCAGAGGATGTCCTACACTCATGAGCTATCCCATCCATAGGTCTAAAAACCGACGCAATTCCGGGGCGATTAAATCAAGCAACTTTAATGTCATCACGACCCGGCCTGTTTTATGGCCAATGCTCTGAAATCTGCGGGTCCAACCATAGCTTTATGCCAATTGTACTAGAACTAGTCCCACTCAAATACTTCGAAGACTGATCAGCATCTCTACTATAAGACATTGAGTAGCTAAACTAGCGTTAACCTTTTAAGTTAAAGTATGAGAGCCGAACTTCTCCTCAATGAATGCCTCAACTAGACACAACTACATGATTCATCACAATCTTATCTATGCTTATTACTCTATTTATCCTCTTTCAGACTAAGCTATTAAACTACACCTATCCTTTAAACGCATTGCCCATTTCCCCTAACGTAACCAATCACTTAACCCCCTGAAAAATAAAATGAACGAAAACCTATTTACCTCTTTCATTACCCCTACAATAATAGGCTTACCCATCGTTATTCTTGTCATCGTTTTCCCAGCAATACTATATCCCTCCCCAAACCGACTTATTAACAACCGCCTAATCTCTATCCAACAATGACTAGTTCAACTCATCCTCAAACAAATGTTACTAATCCATAACTCTAAAGGCCGCACCTGAGCTCTTATACTAATTTCACTAATTCTATTCATCGGTTCAACTAATCTCCTAGGCCTAGTCCCCTATACATTTACTCCTACCACTCAACTATCAATAAACCTAGGCATGGCTATCCCCCTGTGAGCTGGGGCAGTAATTACGGGCTTTCGGCACAAGGCTAAAGCTTCACTAGCCCATTTCCTCCCACAAGGTACACCGATTACATTGATCCCCATACTCGTGGTAATCGAGACCATCAGCCTATTTATTCAACCAATAGCCTTGGCCATCCGTCTAACCGCTAACATCACGGCCGGCCACCTACTCATGCATTTAATCGGAGGAGCTGTCTTAGCTCTTACATCTATTAGCCCTGCAGCCGCTACAATCACTTTTATTATCCTCCTGTTACTTACGATCTTAGAATTTGCAGTGGCCCTGATCCAGGCATATGTATTTACACTCCTAGTTAGCCTATACTTACATGACAATACCTAATGACACACCAGACCCATGCCTACCATATAGTTAACCCAAGCCCATGGCCCCTAACCGGAGCCCTATCGGCCCTCCTCATGACCTCCGGCCTAGTAATATGATTCCATTACCACTCAACCATCCTTGTCTTATTGGGCCTATTAACCAACATCCTAACAATATACCAGTGATGACGAGATGTGGTTCGAGAGGGCACCTTTCAAGGTCACCATACTCCCACTGTCCAAAAAGGCCTACGTTATGGGATAGTGCTATTCATCATCTCAGAAGTTTTCTTCTTCGCAGGCTTCTTCTGAGCATTCTACCACTCCAGCCTCGCCCCAACACCCGAACTAGGAGGCTGCTGACCTCCCACAGGTATTCACCCCCTTGACCCCATAGAAGTCCCACTTCTAAATACATCAGTCCTACTTGCCTCGGGAGTAACTATCACCTGAGCCCACCACAGCCTAATAGAAGGAAATCGTAAACAAATGCTTCAAGCCCTCTTTATTACAATCTCCCTAGGGATTTACTTCACACTTCTTCAAGCCTCTGAATACCACGAAGCATCCTTTTCCATTTCTGATGGAATCTACGGCTCAACCTTCTTCATAGCAACGGGCTTTCACGGCCTCCATGTAATTATTGGCTCCACCTTCCTGGCTGTATGCTTCCTACGTCAACTTAAATTCCACTTCACATCCAACCACCACTTCGGATTTGAAGCAGCTGCCTGATATTGGCATTTTGTAGATGTGGTATGACTGTTCCTGTACGTATCAATTTATTGATGAGGGTCCTACTCTTTTAGTACCAAATAGTACGACTGACTTCCAATCAGTAAGCCTTGGTCAAATCCAAGAAAGAGTAATTAACCTCATACTTACTCTATTTACCAACGCCACCCTAGCCTCGTTACTGATTCTTATTGCATTCTGGCTACCACAATCATATGCATATGCAGAAAAAGTGACTCCGTACGAATGTGGTTTCGACCCCATAGGATCAGCCCGCCTACCCTTCTCTATAAAATTTTTCCTAGTAGCCATTACATTCCTACTGTTCGACCTAGAAATCGCCCTCCTACTACCCCTCCCATGAGCAATCCAAGCTACCAACCTCAACCTTGTACTCTTTATAGCTCTAGCACTTATTACACTTCTAGCCCTTAGCCTCGCCTACGAATGAATCCAAAAAGGCTTAGAATGAGTAGAATATGGTAATTAGTTTAAACAAAACAAATGATTTCGACTCATTAGACTATGGCAATATCATAATTACCAAATATGCCCTTTATCTATATTAATATTTTGCTAGCTTTCTTCATCTCCTTCATCGGCCTACTAATATATCGCTCCCACCTCATGTCCTCCCTCCTATGCCTCGAGGGGATAATGCTGTCACTATATATCTTAGGCACTTTACTCTGCCTTAACATGCATTTTACCCTCTCCGCCATAATCCCAATGATCCTTCTAGTCTTTGCAGCATGCGAGGCTGCCGTAGGGCTGGCACTCCTTGTGATAGTGTCTAACACATACGGGCTAGACCACGTACAAAACCTAAATCTACTTCAATGCTAAAAATCATTATACCAACGGCTATGCTCATCCCACTCACCTGACTCTCTAGCAACAGCACTATATGAGTTAACATCACCATGCATAGCTTCATTATTAGCCTGATTAGCCTCTCTCTCCTTAACCAGCCACTCGACACTGGCCTAAACTTTTCCTTATTATTTTTCTCAGACCACCTATCAACCCCTCTACTTATTCTCACCACCTGACTCCTCCCACTTATATTAATGGCCAGTCAGCATCATCTTTCCCAAGAATCAAATACCCGAAAAAAGTCTTATATCACCATGCTCATTCTTCTTCAATTATTCCTAATCATAACATTCGCCGCTACCGAGTTGATCCTACTTTACATTATATTTGAAGCCACACTAATCCCTACAATAGTTATTATCACTCGATGAGGGAATCAACCGGAACGTCTTAATGCAGGACTTTACTTCCTCTTCTATACGCTACTAGGGTCCATCCCACTCCTAATTACGCTAGTCTCCATTCAAAACACCCTAGGAACGCTGAATCTACTCATTGCCCCCTACTGAACCCAACACCTACCCGACTCTTGATCTATAAACCTACTATGACTAACCTGTATAATAGCCTTCATAGTAAAAATACCACTATACGGCATTCACCTCTGACTCCCTAAGGCTCACGTAGAAGCCCCCATTGCAGGCTCAATAGTCCTAGCCGCCATCCTACTAAAACTGGGAGGCTATGGCATAATACGGATTACCATCCTATTGGACCCCCTAACGAAATCCATAGCATACCCATTTCTAATACTTTCCCTATGAGGGATAGTAATAACTAGCTCAATTTGCCTACGACAAACTGACCTCAAATCCCTCATTGCTTATTCATCCGTCAGCCATATGGCCTTAGTGATTGTAGCTATCCTGATCCAAACCCCATGAAGCTTCATAGGAGCCACCGCCCTAATAATCGCCCACGGATTAACCTCCTCTCTACTATTCTGCCTAGCCAACTCTAACTATGAGCGAGTGCACAGCCGAACTATAATCCTTGCTCGAGGCCTACAAACTCTCCTTCCCCTAATAGCAGCGTGATGACTGCTAGCCTGCCTCACAAACCTAGCTCTACCCCCCACAATCAACCTAATTGGGGAGTTATTCATCATCCTAGCATCATTTTCATGATCAAACTATACCATCCTATTTATAGGCTTTAATATGCTGCTGACAGCCTCCTACACCCTGTATATGCTTATCACTACTCAACGAGGGAAAGCTTCACATCATGCCAAAACCATAAAACCCTCGTTCACCCGGGAAAATGCTCTCATGGCCCTACACATTATCCCCCTACTACTATTATCCATCAATCCCAAAATCATTTTAGGCCTCATATACTGTAAATATAGTTTAACTAAAACATTAGATTGTGAATCTAATAACAAAAGCTCAACCCTTTTTATTTACCGATAGGGCACAGGAGGATTGCTAACCCTCCACTCCATATTTAACACTATGGCTCTCTCAACTTTTAAAGGATGGTAGGTATCCGTTGGTCTTAGGAACCAAAAAATTGGTGCAACTCCAAATAAAAGTAATTAACATACTCCCTACCCTTACCTTAATCTCACTAATTATTCTCACTTCCCCTATTATATTGTCCCCACTACGAATTCATGAAACACGTAATTTCCCTCACTATGTGAAAATGGCAGTCTCTTACGCCTTCATAGTCAGCATAGTCCCAGCTATAATCTTCATACACTCAGGCCATGAAGCCGTAATCTCTAACTGACACTGAATAACAATCCACACGTTAAAACTCTCACTTAGCTTCAAGCTAGACTACTTTTCCTTAATCTTCATACCGGTAGCCCTGTTCGTCACATGATCAATTATAGAATTCTCACTATGGTATATAAACTCAGATCCCTACATCAATCGATTCTTTAAATATCTACTTCTATTCTTAATTACTATAATTATTTTAATCACCGCCAATAACCTATTCCAGCTGTTCATCGGCTGAGAAGGAGTAGGGATCATATCATTCCTACTCATTGGATGATGATATGGGCGAACAGACGCCAATACAGCCGCTCTCCAAGCTATAATTTATAACCGCATCGGAGATGTAGGGTTCGTCGCAGCCATAGCTTGATTCCTACTTCACTCCAACTCCTGAGAACTTCAACAGATCTTTCTAACCGTCCCAAAAGGCAATACCCTACCCCTCACAGGACTCCTACTCGCCGCCATGGGCAAATCAGCTCAATTCGGACTTCACCCATGACTCCCCTCAGCCATAGAAGGCCCCACCCCAGTATCAGCTCTACTCCATTCCAGCACCATAGTAGTAGCCGGTGTATTCCTCCTGATCCGCTTCCACCCACTTATAGAGATAAACCCCTCTATCCTGACCCTGACACTCTGCGTAGGGGCTATCACAACGCTATTCACCGCCATCTGCGCACTAACACAAAATGACATCAAGAAAATCATCGCCTTCTCAACCTCTAGCCAACTAGGGCTAATGATAGTTACTATTGGCATCAACCAGCCCCACTTAGCCTTTCTGCATATCTGTACCCACGCCTTCTTTAAAGCCATACTATTCATATGCTCAGGATCTATTATCCACAGTCTGGGAGATGAACAAGACATCCGTAAAATAGGAGGACTTTACAAAACCCTTCCCTTCACTACCACTGCCCTAATCATCGGCAGCCTAGCACTAACAGGAATACCATTCCTAACAGGCTTCTACTCAAAAGACCTAATCATCGAAGCTATAAGCTCATCTTACACCAACGCCTGAGCCCTATTAATTACTTTTATTGCCACATCCATAACAGCAGTATACAGCACTCGAATTATCTTCTTCACCCTACTAGGACAACCCCGATACCCCACACTCATTCAGATTAATGAAAACAACCCTCTCCTTACCAACGCTATCAAACGACTAATACTAGGCAGCATCTTCGCTGGATTCCTAATCTCATCTAACCTCCCCCCTACCACAGTCCCCCCTATAACCATGCCTCACCACTTAAAATTCATAGCCTTGGCTGTAACCCTCCTGGGGTTCGCATTGGCTATCGAATTAAGCTCATTCACATACCACCTTAAATTTGACTACCCATCCCACACATACAAATTCTCCAACATACTCGGGTACTACCCTACCATTATCCACCGTTCTCCCCCGCATTATCTTCTTAACACAAGCCAAAATTTAACATCAACTATCATAGACCTAGCCTGACTCGAAAAGTCCATCCCAAAAAGCCTAGCACTAATACAAAAATCCGCCTCAACCACAATCTCAAATCAAAAGGGAATAATTAAGCTGTATTTCCTCTCTTTCCTCATCTCTCTGACCCTCGGCCTTTTACTCATCATTTAACGCCCTCGAGTAACCTCAATAACGATAAAAACACTAATAAATAATATTCAACCAGACATCACCATGAACCAGCACCCATAACTATACAACGACGACCCACCAACGTAATCCTCACGAATAAGCTCCTCTCCTTCCCCACCAAAAACCATCCAATTCTCCAAACTACCCAAATCCAACCCTACCAACTCTAACCCCCCTCCACTGAATAGATAGACCACAGCAGCCCCCTCCATTAGCAAGCCCCCAACCAACGCACCCAAGACTACAATATTTGACCCCCAAGCCTCTGGGTACTCATCAGTGGCTATAGCCGTAGTGTAACCAAATACTACCATTATTCCTCCCAAATAAACTAAAAACACCATTAAACCTAAAAAAGACCCACCAAAACTCACAACAATCCCACACCCTACCCCACCACTAGCAACCAACCCCAGCCCTCCATAGACAGGTGAAGGCTTTGAGGAAACCCCAACAAACCCAACCACAAAAAGAACACTCATTACAAAAACTGTATACATCATTATTCTTACATGGACTACACCCACGACCAATGACATGAAAAATCACCGTTGTCTTTCAACTATAAGAACCTCTAATGACCAACATCCGAAAATCACACCCACTAATCAAAATCCTAAACAACTCCTTCATTGACCTCCCTACCCCCGTAAATATCTCATCATGATGAAACTTTGGCTCCCTACTCGGGGCATGCCTGATTATTCAAATTCTCACAGGATTATTCCTGGCCATACACTACACATCAGACACACTAACCGCATTCTCCTCAGTAACCCATATTTGCCGGGATGTAAACTACGGCTGAATTATTCGATATCTTCACGCTAACGGGGCATCAATATTCTTCCTATGCCTCTACGCCCACATTGGACGCGGAATCTATTACGGCTCATACCTATATCCAGAAACCTGAAACATTGGTATCGTACTGCTACTCACAGTTATAGCTACTGCCTTCATAGGGTACGTCCTCCCATGAGGACAAATATCATTCTGAGGAGCAACCGTTATTACTAACCTCCTGTCAGCTATCCCCTACATCGGCACCAACCTAGTCGAATGAGTTTGAGGGGGATTCTCAGTAGACAAAGCCACCCTCACCCGATTCTTCGCCCTACACTTCATCCTACCCTTCATCGTAACCGCCCTAGTAATAGTCCACTTACTATTCCTCCACGAAACAGGCTCCAACAACCCCACGGGACTGATCTCCGACTCAGACAAAATCCCATTCCACCCATATTATTCAGTCAAAGACCTCCTAGGCCTATTCCTCCTCATTCTAGTCTTACTCCTACTAACCCTGTTCTCCCCGGACATACTGGGAGACCCAGACAACTACACACCAGCCAACCCACTAAACACCCCTCCCCACATTAAACCAGAATGATACTTTCTATTCCGATACGCTATCCTCCGATCTATCCCTAATAAACTAGGCGGCGTGTTAGCCCTCGTACTCTCCATCCTAATCCTAGCGCTCCTCCCACTCCTCCACACATCCAAACAACGAAGCCTATCATTCCGACCTCTAAGCCAATGCCTCTTTTGAATTCTGGTAGCCGACCTGATCACACTCACATGAATCGGCGGCCAACCAGTAGAACATCCCTACATCATCATCGGCCAACTAGCCTCAATCCTGTACTTCTCCATCATCCTCATCTTTATGCCCATCGCAGGCCTAATTGAAAATCACCTACTTAAATGAAGGTCCCCGTAGTATAACATATTACAACGGTCTTGTAAACCGTAAATGAAAAAATTCACTTTCCGAGGATATTCAGGGAAGAGGTTACCTACCTCACCATCAACACCCAAAGCTGAAATTCTACTTAAACTACTCCCTGCGCGCGCTATGTACTTCGTGCATTATGTGCTCCTCCCCATAATAGTACTATATATGTTTTATCTTACATACACCATCCTATGTATAATCGTGCATTACACTACTTACCCCATGCATATAAGCCAGTACGGTAGGATTCATGCTCTAAAGCCTAAGTAATTAATCTCCATTATACAACCTCTACACCATGGATATTGTCCAGTCCATGTACTTCTTGATCTTGCATAGTACATTCAACCCTTTATCGTACATAGCACATCTCTGAGATAGTTCTCGTCAACACGCTTATCACCTCCAATGAACAGTCCTTGACTACCAAGCTTCGAGAAACCAGCAACCCGCTCCGATTACGCTTCTCTTCTCGCTCCGGGCCCATAACTTGTGGGGGTGTCTACACTGAATCTATACCTGGCATCTGGTTCTTTCTTCAGGGCCATCTCACCTAAATTCGCCCACTCTTTCCCCTTAAATAAGACATCTCGATGGACTTATGACTAATCAGCCCATGATCATAACATAACTGTGATGTCATGCATTTGGTATCTTTTAATTTTCGGGATGCAACGACTCAACTAGGCCGTCTGAGGCCTTAACACAGGCAAATAACTTGTAGCTGAACCCAGATTGAATATTAAGTACTGGCGCCATTTACCATAAGGTGTTATTCAGTCAATGCTCGAGGACATAGAATTTACCAAACCCCATTTCCCAGCGCATACGCATACGCATACGCATACGCATACGCATACGCATACGCATACGCATACGCATACACGCACGCATACGCATACGCATACGCATACGCATACGCATACGCATACACGCACGCATACGCATACGCATACGCATACGCATACGCATACGCATACACGCACGCATACGCATACGCATACGCATACGCATACGCATACGCATACGCATACGCATACGCATACGCATACGCATACGCATACGCATACGCATACGCATACGCATACGCATACACGCACGCATACGCATACGCATACGCATACGCATACGCATACGCATACGCATACGCATACGCATACGCATACGCATACGCATACGCATACGCATACGCATACGCATACGCATACGCATACGCATATATACGTATGTTAAACCACAGAATTATCTCTCACAAACCCCCCTACCCCCCTTAATTACCCTTAACTAGGTTTCTATAAGTATTTTTTTAATCTTGTCAAACCCCAAAAGCAAGATATACTACAGAAAGTAAGGGTACGGGTAAACTATACAGACCAGCCCGCTAACACTTAACCAATTGAGATAATTCCTTTTTTCCCGCTAATACCGATATACCACTTAAATAGTTTTATTTCCTTTTTAAGAGCTATGTTCCTAGATTTGAAACTCACAGGTCTTACAATTTGGATCGAAACGGGGCCCCGCTGGTTCAT